AAGACCGCTCGCTCGAAGAAAACTCTTTCAGACCCTTAGTTTCACTTGGATGAGGCTATGAATATAGGCCCTAAACCCAGCGTATCCAATGACTGATTTGACTCAAGTAGTCCCACCCGACGCACCGCATGAAAAAAAGACTAATACTAATGGGCGCAACCAACATACAAAGAGTTGTTCAAAAAGACAGAAAGAAGGATACGGGAATTGATCATCCGGAGGAGCTGGGTTCCCAGAAGAGAAGGGAATGTAGATTGAATAAGAGGAATCCATGCCTAAACCCAAGACGAAAAGAGAAGCAAACGGCAGACAGGACAGGGGAAAGGAGAGGAAAGTCGAATTCCAAAAGTGGACCTCCTGTAATGAGTAGAGGAGAAGCCGTCTATACCAATGTACCAACGGGGGGAGGATAGTGTATCAGCGGATAACAGAAGCCATCTAACGCACTATACAACCGGCTATACTATAAGCACATAAAATAAAGAGAGCCCTATAAAAGACGAGAGCAGACAAACCAACTAACAGAATTATAGTAGCATCGGCGATGAAAGTCTAAGTCCATAGACGCATTTTGAAAGTCTGGCTTTGGGAACATCCTTGATTAGGGGGAAGCGGTAGCTGAATAGATCAAAGCTACCTTTTCTTTGAAGTTGGGGAATTTGCGAGGTTCCCACCTGAACTGCACGAATGAAATGTGGGGCGCGAGTTCAGCCCAGTAGCAAGCTGAATGCCTTTACTCAGGTGATGGGCCGGCCTCCGTGTGTCAGAGAGGGAACCTGAGTTGTTTGAAATGGCATGTGTTAAGCATATAGCTAGCTGCAATTTCCTACTCATAAACCTAGCCTATCGGCTAAGCTCCCTCAGATAGATTAGTTGGCCCACCCGCCGGCCAATACGGATGAAAGGGCAGATGAGATAGATTACCAGGCATGCCCTCCCCTTCTGCAATTGGTATGGCTCCCATTCCCAACAATAGAGGAACCGGTCTCAAAGTCAGAGTCCTACTATCAATAGGGAGGAGGCACACTGGAGTCAGACCCTCTTTTCTAGTCTTCCTAAGGTTCAAAGTGAGTGGAGTTTCGCTTGCAAGAAAAGAGAGTACGAGCGAAGCTGCTATCTTCCGTAACGGAGGAAGGAAGAAACCAATCCTAATAAGGAGTCATACCTCGTTGCTCATGTTCCTACGCAAAGCAAGGGATCAGTAGTCCAGTGGTGTGGTATTGAATCTCTATCTCCGTCCAACCTCTTATTAGTTAGGAGTCAGACCTTCTTGCTATTGGTGCCGTAGGCAAGGAAGGTGACTAGGAGAATAGGGATAGGAATCGACGCAAGAGAAAGAAGTCGATTAACGGAAACTACTCCCTTACTTGATCGGTCGCTAGCGCTCCCTTGTTAACAAGCGCAGGAGTAGTAGAACCCTCCCTCCATTCCCTGTCCTTCCCAGTTAGGAGTGAACTTTCCATACACCGGGTCTGCCCTTGATAGGGAATATTTTTTTGAGAACGTACTCCCACTTCTCTTTACTTTTTTTTTATGCTCTCGCGCAACTCGTGCCTGAGTTTAAGTGAATCCAGTGCCTTCAGACGAGCCTCGTCTGCACCTTCTAGCTCTCGAAGACTATACGAAGTGTAATCGTCCGCTGCCAAGCAATGCTGCAAAGCCACCCGTATGGAGGGAACGACGATCTCCATCGGTAGCACAGCGGGAGTGCCATACAAGGTAGCTTCAGTTGTTTCATTCAGTTGAATCGGGATCGAGGATTCAAGGAAGGTGTAGCATGAATGAATAGGTAGGCGGCGGGGGAAGGAACTAAATGCCTTGGTTCGGAAGTAGTGCGTGCTCTCAAAATTTTTGAATCATAAAAGAAATGCGTTAATCCCGAAAAACGTAGTGTTAGTCGCCGCTTTTTCTCTTTTTATATTTTACACTCTTCATATTTTTAACAAGGTTTAAATTCCTGCATATTTATATTTCTGTTTATGCAGAAATCGCACGCTTACACCTGCACACCTTCACGGACCAATCCTCCCACAAGGCTGAGCATGCTGGAGCCTGGAAAGGGAAAAGACCCAATCCCTATTCCTCTCCATCGGCCCAAGGCGGACAAAAGGATCACCAGGCCCGGAAGAAGATTCCCTTTCCCGAGCAAGTTTGCGATATGCAGTGGAGCAATGAAGGGGGGGAATTCCCCGAAAGCGAGACTCCCCGTGACGATGACTCTGTCTCGTCCGGCCTCTCGCGGGGTTTGTCCAGCCTTAACACCCATTCATTACGGGGTAGCATTTACGCTAACTCCCGTCATTCTTCTCACCCAGAACAAGTACCCACCGAACCCACCTTTTCTCGGGTACGGGGAGAAGCTCAATCATCGCGACGACACGGCTCTGTTCCCGTGGAGTCGATTAGAAATTTCAATGACCTCATGGAGAAGTTCAGAGCTCAGTTCCGCTCTCGCACTGAACGTATTCCGACTATCACTGATTTGTCCCAAGTCGTGCAAAAGGCCGACGAATCGTTCGAAGATTATGTTAACCGATGGAGCGATGTCCTTTGCCATTCCCGAGTCCGAAGCCGTCGAAATGGTCATAGAACACATGACCGGACCGCTAAAGACTGCCGTGGCTTATGGCAATCCTACTACGTTCGTCAAACTCTTTGATAGAGTGGCGCGAATGGAAAGGAGGACCAAGGACGGGACTATTCCCTTATCTTCATCATCTCAGCCTTCTGAAAAGCCTCCATCAAGTTCTCAGGCTAGGAAGAAGACTACCAAGGCAGCTGCCACTCCCAACGCAGCTACCATGGAAGAAGAAAGCCAAATGGGTGCCGTTGAGGTCCGTCTTCCTGATCAGAAGCAATCTGGACGGAACCTATCTCAGAAGACCCCTTCCAACGATCGTCGTCCTCCGCAAACCGATGATCGTCGAAGGCGTAACCAAGATGCTCGAGTTCCTTATGATTATGGGGGCAGAAGGGGCAACAGTCCCAATCAAAGGCCGGATTATCCTCCCCTACCCATATCCCTAAGTGAACTCCTGCCTCAAATCAAAGATATCATCACGTTCCCAAGGGAAAGGTTACCACCTTTACCAGAAAATTGGGACAAGAATCTCCACTGTGAGTTCCATCGACATCACGGTCACACGACCGACATGTGTTGGACTCTAAGAGCTGTTGTTCAAAGACTCATCGATTCCGATGAGATTCGCTTTCCGGGAGTCGAAAAATGGAAGACCCCACAAGGCAGCAACGCCAACATGAGAATCTTCAAGGATCCTCTCCCTGATCATGCATCTGGTTCCAAGGAGATCCCTATCAACGCGCTCGAAGTCGATGAACCTCCCTCTCACCCTCGATATCATTCAGGGAAAGTAGAGATCATGAGAAGGTTCTTCGAATCGCTTCTAGCCGGAGAAGAAGGTGACCGAACCTCCTCTAAGTTATCAAAAGAGGTCGCTCCGCCACCGAAAAAGGAGAAATCGCGCCGATCGATCTCACCGCAAGTGATGACGGTTGAAGAGTATGATGACTCGAATCCTTACTAAGAGGATATTCCTCAGGAGAGTCGCCCTCATCACAAGTCGATCGAGATCATCTTGCGCCCATCCAAGCGCACTTCCTCGAAGGGGAAGGAAAAGTTGCATGTCTGCGAGGCATGTGACGATTCCAACCCGATCGACGAGGTGGTTCCTCAGAAGATTCGTCCAAGCAAGCCATTATGCATCGACATCAAGCCATCCAAAGAGAAGATTCGAGAAGTCGACTACATCAAGGTTGCTCCTCGAGTCACCCGAAGCGAGCCATCAGCCGAAGAAGTTCCAAAAGACCCCTCATCCTCTACTTCCAGAAAGAGGCTGATCGAGGTCACCGACGCACCTACAGAGAAGACTAGGCCGACCGAGGTTCTAGCTACTCGAACAGGAAAAGACTATGCAAGGATCTATCCAAGGGCTTCTCAACCTGAGAGCCAAGAAGAAGCTGCTCCAGATCAAACCAAGAAGGCGGTTCCACAGTCTGAATATGTGACCTCCTTGGTCATCTCAGCATTGGACTTGACCGACTAGAACTTGATTCGCGTAGTACGTAGTCCCAGTCTCACTTGGATCGCTTCGAACAACATGGTTCACCTGTTTGATTCGTGGATTCGTTCCTCCCCTGGCGGAAAAGAAACTACTCCTTGCCCCAACAAACCCCAATCCTACCCTTCCCGCCGTACTAGCAACCCGGTCCGCTTCGAGATCAGTTCAATCAGCGGCTAAGTCCGCTTAAGTACTCACTTCCGCTCCGCGGTAAGCATGCGAGTCAATTAGCCCCTTGACCACTTCTGTCTCTGAACTCACTTTGAAAGTCTTACCTTTTCCCCGAGATCGGTTCATCACTCGCAAACCGGCCAGTCAGCGGTTTAGTCAACGAAAAGCAAGTACAATACAAGTACGAAAGGAGCTAACCAACCAAGCTCGGAAATAGGGAAAGACTACCTAAAGACTCCTCCGCTTGTACGCTGCAGGTGCTTTCCATTTATTATTCATTCAAGTTTTGGCGGCGGGATTTCGGGTGAGGTACGGTGTCCGGTTCATTCAACCTATTCTTTGTTGGTGCCTGCTCCGATTCTCTAAAACCGAGACTCCGAGACCTACGAATGATTCTTTTACGATCTTTTGGCGGTACCACCACATTCTCTTTCTATTTAAGTAGGTTATAACTCTTTTTAACAGCCTTCTAACGAGTTCGGCTTGTTAGCGTCCCGGGAAAGGAAAAGTGCATCAATCGATTATAAATCTATTTTAGTGCATTCGGATACTACTGGTCCAGTTCAGATTGTTAGTCATAGAGTCCCGAAGTACTCATTCATTCAAAGAGCTTGGCCCGGTTCAGATGCCCATTCCTCAACGGGCTCTCCTCTCTATGGTTAGCTAGCCCCAAAAAAGTCAACAAGGGCAAGGTTAATACTGACTTTTACTGAATGCTCGCTTAAGGCCTCTACGAGTAGCGCTTTCTATTGGCTAGCGGGATTCCTAAAAGAAGAGTGGTTTCCTTTCTTTCAGGGAGGACTGACTTAGATTATGTAATAGACGGCTGGCCCAACAAGGACAGTACGAAGCCTCTCAGATCGCGTTAGAACGACTTATACGCGTTCTTAAGCAATTCAATGCGCATTTATCCAAGACGAAAGCATTTATAGAGCGAAAAAGGGCTTTCGAGTGGATTCGATCGAGGTCAAGGATTGGTCTATGCAAATGGTAGTTGCTCATTTTTCTCCACCCATTTTTTCATAATGATCTTCCGATGGATAAGGGGGATCTTCCAGAGAATATAGATCCGCTGGAGAAGAAAGATCCACTGGAAAAGAGATATTCGTTAGAGAATGGAGATCGAAAAAAAGTGTTTTGGTAGGCGATTTTTCTCTTTCCCTTTCTGTATCGGAAAGTCTGTGTAGTGGATATAGTTCATATAAATATGAAGGTTATGAAATTGAGAATAGGTCTTCCAACGGCTTGTAGGGCTGTCTAGACAAAGCGAGGATCCTCCGGAGAAGCCAACTCAATGAAGAGCAGGATCTGAGCGAACAAGAGCGATTACACCCAATGTCTTTCTGTAGCCTTAAGCCAAAGTAGTCAGTAGTAATTGTTCCTTAGTGCGACCAGTTGCGAGTATTGGCGTTAAGGGGGGTTGAGCCGCATTAGTAGCGAGCAAAACGCATCTTCTCTTTCGGCTGTGTGAGTAAAGACAGCCCTTAGTCCTCCTACGGCAGCAAACGTAGCAGCAACTTACTATTGAGGGGCCCCACCCCCTAATTAGGCCAAAGTGCGTCAGGTTCATTTCGGTGGGCCCGACAGGGGAAACGCATCCCTTTGTTGACTTAGTTTAGGGTAGTCGTTGTTGGTTAGGTAGATGTGAGGAAAGAGCAGTGCTTTATTAATAGTCGTCCGTAGGCAGGGAGGTCTAAGGATCCCAGCTTTAAGTCAATAAGGGCAGGGATACGCGATTTGAGTTGTTGGGAAAGAGGCGGATTGAGGCTTTGACAAAACCTTTCGGAAAAGCGAGTCAGTGTAGTGCCCCTCCACCGTCTTTCACTTCCTCGAAAGAAGCCTTAAGTTGGGTATAGTTATGTTATAGGTGCAGGGGTCAAAGGGGTTGGACAAAGCAAAGCTGGCAACGCAAAGCATGAGGGGCGTACTCACACGTCTTTTGTGGCAATCTGCAGGCAGGAGGGCAAGGGGTTACAGGGGAGAGTCAAGTCAAAGCAGCGGTTCTCTTTCTGCTATCTTTCCCGAAGGGCCTACGGGACTCTTTCCCGTAGGGATGCAGCTTCTCTTGTTGAGGCGAGTCCGGTTGCTTCTTAAGTTAGTAGGGGTTAGGGTTGCTAGGAGAATTGGTGTTTTGAGTTTTCGTTTTGAGTGGTGGTATAAATGGGGGTCTGTAGGCCCCATTGCCTTGTTGTTGTGTAGTTGCTCTTTTCGAGTTATGGAGCTGAGCTGATTGGAGCTTGGGATTTCCTTAAGCGAGTTCAAGGAAGTGACGTGAAGGTAGCCTTAGGTAAGGAGCTGACGAGAGATACGGGTCTCCACGTCTTTTGGTAGTGGGGGACGGAAGGCGGACTTGATTGAGTTGTGGTCTTGTTGGGGGGGCTCTAGTAAGGTATGGGGCTTTCAAAGGGGGGGAAGTTCACCCAGTCTAAGCCAGGCAAAGCAATGCAAAGCTGGGCAAAGTGAGTCCAAGGCAAGCAATGCAAAGCTAGACGAACCCAGACAGAGTCCAGCGAATCCAAGCAGAGACAACTCAAGCTTGGGCCTGCCTTTCGGTCAATCAAGGAAGTGCATCGAAGTGGCTTCCTCGAAAGAAGCACGAGCGTCACGCCTTCAGTTAGTAGCGAGTAGTCTTTTGGCAAGTCGTCCCGCAGGGCTTACGCAAAGGGGAGTCGTTTTCGGGGAAGTCGTCCGTAAGGGATAAGCGTTTAGGGGAAGCAGTCCCTCCGGCTATTCCGGTAAGCGAGTAGTCCGTTAGGTACCCCAAACCTTGTTGTTGACCACCTCTTCCGGTAAGCGAGTAGTCCGTTATGGATCCCCCCCGTACCCCACTTTGTTGTTGACCCTTTCCGGCTGTGTGAGTAAAGATCTCCCTTAGTCCTCCGAAGGAGCAAGTGAAGTGACTGCAGAATTGCTTAGACTAGCTTAGACTTGCTTGACTGGACTAGCTGGACTTAGCGGACTTACCCCCAGTTGCTTTGTCTGCCCCCCTGTTTACCCCCATACCCCCGCTGCTTGGGCGTCCCTGTAGAAAGGAACTCAACTCAAAACGAACCGAAAACAACTGCTTACTGCTTTTAATAGCTTACTTTAAGGGGCCCAACTCCACTAATCCGGACATTCGCTAAGACCCCCTAACCAAAAGAGGGGGGACTCAAGACCTGGATACTCTAAAACAAGACCACCACTTCCCTTCCCGCAGAAGAGGAACAGAAACAACTGCTTACTGCTTTGGCCGCTACGAAAAGAGGAACAACAACTTAAAGCTTACTAAGATTGGCCCCTTCAACAACCCCAACTCGACAAGATGAAGGCGTTTCGCCCCGTATCTCACTGTTAGGCTTCCCCTTCAAAAGGAACTCAAAACAACAAGTAGCTTAAGGCAGCACAAGACCTTGACTTTAATTCCCAACAAGACCCGCACTTCCCGCTAAGAAAAGAGGAGCAACCCCCTACAAAAACAACTGCTTATTGCTTTGGCCGCAGAAGAGGAAGAACAAGAGTCTGGTTGCGCTTCGTCCCCTACCACTGTTAAATAGCGCCCTCTTAGTAAGCTGGCGGGCTTCTCCCAAGAGAATCCCTGAACTCCACTCCCCCTTCAGACGCCTATGGAGAACTAAGGTACCATTAGGAGTCTCCTTTCCGAAGGCAGGGGGAACTCGAAAACAACAAACGCCACTATTTAACTGTTTAGGCGAAACTCCACGCACAACTCGCATTGAAGACGCTCCACTCGTTCGTAAGCACAATGGACTCGCTTTCATTCTTTTATAATTAGTATGTCATTTTTCCTCCTATGCTTGAATAGTATACATAGTATTTATTGTTCGCTAGTGTTTCGAAAGATTCGATTAGGCACTCTTGCCCTCCTTGTCGAAAAGTATTTAGAACGCTTCTCAGCTATCACAAAGAGGGAAATGTTGATTCAATCGACCTGGAAACACAATCCTGGTGAGAGCTTTTAATCATACCCTGCGAGGCCTTTACCTCAAGAAACCATTTGACCCGCCAACTCCTAAAAATGTTTATTTCTAACCCAAAGAGGCTATTACCTATAACCCTTCCTGTCTATTTCGAGGAGGCGGGGTAAGAACTTGGAAGAGGCACAACTCAAAAAGGGTCATCTTCGAATTACTGACGGAAAAGGGAATGGCGAATCCAACTCTAGAATCCGGAATGGGAATGCAGTAGGAGATGGGGCGGGCCCAATCTTCCTATCAAACTAATCATATATGCCAAGCTCCTCTTAGCCCTATAGTCTTTCTCCTTCCCACATTTTTCCAAATGATTCAAGACCTGAACTGAAAGATACTCTACAAACAAAGCTTTCCGACTCGGCCTTAAGAAGCTTGTATCCTTTGGATTATTGGGACCTAACGAGCCAGGACAGCCTATACCGAAGGAGACAAATTAATACCCTGCCGATTTCTAGGGCTTGCTTTGCTCGGATGTTATTGCCTTTGCCCCCACGCCAGCTTGCTCTCCCATCCCTCCCACCTTTGCCTATACCTATGCTTCTATTCCTTCCACTGGTTGATCGACGAGTCCACTGGCATCTGGAGCAGTATATGTAACTTCAAGGTATGCCACTAGACCAGGTGCTCGCTATAAAGGCTACGAACCTTACAACGGGCTATAGCTTTGTTGGAATTGATTCTGATCGAGGTAGTGTATGGGATGCATCTAAATCCGCGTATGGAACCACAATCTCTGCTGCTAGCTTTGCACTCGGAGGATCGGAAAATGGCTCCCTTCATTATTTGGTGGAACCGAGCGAAGTGCGGAAGCTAGAGCTAAAGCAAGGTACGAAGCTACAGCTAGCAAGCTTTGGTAGTACTCGACTGAAAGGAGAGGGCTTTGCAGCTGCTGCCCAACAAGTTGAAGAGTTTGCTGCAAAAGAAAAGCTAGGAGCGAGCCAAAGAGCGAGTGAGGTCTACTCCACGTAGCCAAGTCTTGTCAAAGCCCAAGTTGAAGCTGCTCTTGCCAAAGCTCTTTAACCAGTTCCTCAAGGACAGGAATAGCTAATCCGCAAGGAAAGGACAGGAAAGATAGATTAGATTAGATTACAGTCCTATCAGTGCAACGGCCGCTTTCTCCCCACCTGGCCTCTTTGAGGCCCGGGCATAAGCACTCTACCTGGCATCCTTCCCCCTTCTTTGCCAAGAGTGACGGATTCAGTCTAGGCTGAGCTTAGTCTTCCCTGCAAGAAAAGTAGTGGTCGTGCAAGAGACAGGCTATTGTGTTTTCCTTGGCTCATCATTGATCTCTTGGAAGAGCAAGAAACAACAAACTGTATCCAAGTCCAGCACAGAAGCCGAGTACCGTGCCATGTCTTCTGTTGAGTCATTTATTTTTGCTTTGCTTTGCTTATAGCTGAAGTCGTCAAGGTTTTCTTCTTCTTAGGTTTGATGTGATGGGCTTGCCCTAAATAAGCTCTTAAGGGAGGACCCTATTTCTCTAGGACCTAACCCTATTCCTGGTCAGCCGGAGGAATAAGAAGAACCAAATCCTTCGCTTTATGTGAGTAAGCTTCCCCCGTTTCGGAATCAACTGGGCGATTTGACACTATCGATCAGGTGTGGGGAAGAATCTCTTTTCCCTTGATTTCTGAAACCGAGCCTCCTTCGATCGCTTTACTTCAACCTTCGGTCATGGAACAGGCAAGCTATCAACTCCTGCCTATACTATCACAGGCATACAGACATACTAATGCACCCACCAATCGTGGGCCTACTACTCACCTCCGACTAATTCCTCAAATAAAGCTTCACAGCCGGAGGGAATAGAACAAGAGAAGAGAGATGAAACCTCCTCAATCTATTCCCAAGCCTTGGGTTACTTGCCCTGCTTTCGGGGTGGTCAACTGCCCTACTTGTTCCCCTGCTTTTGGTTGCCTACTAGCTCCTACCACCCCTTCCACCTCTACTATTATTCGTATTCGCAAGCATGCACCTGTACTATTTATATTATAGCATTCACTTCTCTTATGATCCGCTTAACATCCTAACCAATGCTAGCCACCGAAAAGCTACACACGTTATGTTACTACCGCCGCCGGTAATGGAAGACTAGACCTATCAAGTATAATGCCAGAAGATGTATTCACAGACTGGGGTGCGTACCTATTCCCCACCAACAAAGATCACTTCCAGCACTACTACAGAGGCGTACCACCACTTCCTATTTCCCTAGGACAGTTACCACATCGGACTACACAATTAGCTTTAGGCATGCCATCCCCTTTCGGACAACTACTATTATTCGCGCACCTACCATTAGCGCATCCACCGACTACCAGCTACAGATCGTACCATAGCTACTGTTACGGGAACCTTCGGACAAGGAACAAGAGAAAGAGAAGAGAGATTGCTTGCGCGCTTCGTCAAGTGAGTATTTAGAGGAATTTGAGTTGAGAATGGTCTTGAGAGATAGGGGGAGGTATTTGCGCCTCATTCCATACGCCGGAAGCGAACTGGATCACTTCCTCTGCTCGACCGGTGTTTGAGCATTCCAATTACTACTTACTCTGTCTGATCTCATCTCGTAAAGCCTTCCCTTTCTTATAATAGTGTAGTGCGCTTAGCGCTTCCTGAACCCCTCACCTTATTCTCTTATGTAGGTATTCTACTTCTGAAACTCAGATTAGTTGTTAAAGCTTTCTCAGCTCCTGTCTCGTTGGTCGAGTCAGTTCCTCTCTTATCTATGAATAGGAGAGGTCGGTTTCAGATTTAATAGCTTATCTCGTAAAGCTAGTTTTCACTACACTCTATCCCGAATCCCCTCGGTCGAGCAAGTTCCCCTTCCTCTCTCGTAGAGCTAGTTCTCACTCACCACTTCCTCACCCGCTTTACAGTCTTTTGTTTCGCTACCTATTAATTAATTAATATTTAATTTCATTAATATGAATCTGACTCCCCTTTCTTCCCTTCCTCGACTGTAAGCCTTAAAGCTGAGAGGCCGAGGCAGCCATCCTCTTGCCAATCCTAAACAAAAGAACCTACCGACCTTCATTGGAAGAGTAAGGGGCATTTACCTATCAGTCCTAGTCCTAAGGCGCAATCGGAGCACTAAGCCCTTATACCGCTTTACTCTGTTAATTAGATAGACCTCCTTCCCCTACTCCTGATGGTTATTTCGGATTCCGTGCCTGGGTGGTATAACTACTGATTCAACCTCCTCGGGCATTAACGTTGTCACTTCCTTTATTTGAAAAAAGGGATCTGTGTCACTATGTGGAATCGGATCTAACATGTCCGCACCTTCCCCAGCTTGAAGTAAAGTGTCAGTTCCTTTAAGCCCTTCTTTCACAAACAACCTATCCGCTCTTCCGGGTGGGTTGGAAAACTTTCATATCAAAGGGAAGGTTGGTTAGCTCTATCGAACGAAGGTTAGGTTATCTTATTCTCAAAGGGAATTCTCAAATCCTATCAAATTCGTAGCGTCAAGCGTCGATACTGACTTCAATGAGAAATCATAGATGGAACGACAGAAGCGAGGTTTCTATTTAATAAAACGTAGCGTAGCGGTTAAAAATGTGGATTGGGGGGGATATCTTCATACGTGTCAGAGGATCTATCGTCAATCGACCGCTCTGCGGAATCTGTTCAATCGCTTCAATCGAGTGCGTGCCGTGCTCTCTTCCCTCGCTAAACCCGGCCTTCTTGCTTTCCTTTCCCTCCTGGCTAGCTTTCCAATCGCAGGCTTACTTGCTTTCCTTTACTTAACTTCCCAATTGACAAGAAGGGGAACCGAAGCTAGGCACGAAAGCTGAAGGGAAAGAGTTGAGTTATAACCAGATTGGATTGATATTCACATACAGGACGGTTTCCGTCTATCAATTCTCCGTCTAGAAATAGATAAGAGCTCCCATGCTTTCATAGCTTATTCCTACTAGCTAAGAGGGAGCTGCCAACGGAACAGAAGCTTCACCCAATCCCAATCTGGTAGGACGGACTCCAGGGATCAAGCACCGGGTACATCCGGTTTAGTCTCAGCTCATGGGATTCTTCTCATTCCACTTGTCACTCGGAACAAGACCAGCAGAAGCTGGCACAAGCTCAGTGCTAGGATGAAAACCCCTAGTGGGAGTACTTTTTATCGTTCCCGCTAACCTCTTAGAATAAGGAAGGCCAAGGAAATGCTCTTCTTAATATGAATGGTAAGAAACTGAACCCGAAACCTAGATGGTCACCCTAGGGAGGACTGAAGCAAGGGCTCAATCAAATGGCCGGTCACTGATGGAAGCTAATTCCGAGCTGTCTTCCTCTTCCTTTTCGATAGTTTCATGCTATGACCGTTTTACACCCGTGGATCACATTCCTTTCTTCCTTTTACTTACTTTCTTTTCCGTGAGATCCCTCTCCAATCTCTTTGAGAAGTAAAGACATGGGCCAGATAAGCAAAATTTAGTCCATCCCGAGATGCCCCTAACCACTAGATTTGCTCTCTCCTCCGATCTGCTATCCTCCTATTCTAGGATGCCTCTTTCCCATTAGGATTCCCTTCATAACCGGACTTGAGAGATGTGACCTGGTTATGACTACACTAATTAACTGGTTTAAGGTTCAAGGAAAGACTCAGTTCAAACTGAACCCAAAGAAAGAAAGGTGGCTAAACGGGAGAGTGATTCCTGACGATCAGCCAAGATGACCCGAGTTCTCTCGTTTTAGAGCAAGCAGAAGAAGTGGCTGAAGAGCTAAACTGGGATGAAGCGTAAAGGGGAGGCGCCCCAACAACAAAAGAAGACTTTGGCACAGGATTCAGTCGAAAGGCTGGTCGTAGATCAGGAAAGGTTCCAACGGAAGGACTCAGTCCAAAGGTTGAATCATTCAAACCTCACACAAAGTAAAGTGCCCCAAAAGGGGAGTGAGTGCTGTGGGGTCATATCTCTCATAAGGCAATGAGATCTCACGATTCAGGCACGAAAGATGAGCGAATGGTAAATGAGAGGTAGGCGGGGAAGGGTCTCTCAAATCAAAATGGGTGTCTGGTTTCCAGGATATGGATAGAGTGCTCTCACCGGACGAGAGCTAACATCCGGACGCTAGAACTAGTTAACGTCCGCTGCTAAAGTCCGAATTGTTCTCTCTTCTATGGGATGTTGTTAGAGCTGACGATGGAAGGAATCCAAAACCAAAAGAAATGGGGGTAGAGGAAGCCAAGGCAAGAACCCGACATGAGCCCAGATAATGCGACTAGACCATTAGCAAGTGGTGCCCTCGAAGGGTGACAGGCGAACTCAACCACAGGTGGAAATCCATGATTAGAAGCAGTGCAACCTTTGCTTTCTCCGGGCAGATAACCCAACTTGAGAGGTCCCTTCTTTCTCTTCTAGGAGGGCAGCGTCGAAAGCGAGCTAGTTGGTCTCTGTAGAGGTAGGTTCATCAAATGCCCCTTTAAGGTTTAAGGCCTGTCATTATGATTAGTAAGGGTGGTTTACATGAGCCTGGTAGAAAGTAGTGATTTCTTCTTTTTCTAAAGTAAACTGCCCATTTAATCGATATGTACCGAGACATCAGACTCGCTTGAAAGCATCCGTCTGAGAATAGAACCGAAGGTTTTTTTTCCTCAAAGCGGGCAATGGAAAGTCAATCAAAGGCTCAATGTCAACTCAATCACAAGGAGCGGCAGATAATTCCGTCATGTCGTTGGCGCATTTCGAGCCGTTACACCATGACCTAATGAACAAAGAAAGAGGAACAAGAGGTTTTTCTGTGAAAGAAGAGGTTGAGCTGTTCGTCAGCTAGGGATGGGAACTCCTTTGAAAGTAGAGTTCATTGGTTCGGGTTTCGTCCATCTGCTCTGGCAAATGATCTCGCATTCGGGTGAGTGAATAAGAAGCTTTCTTACACGGATAAATAACCCCATCGCGTTGGACTGAACCTTGTCCTAACCCTAAAGGCAAGGAGAAAGTAAGTATCCGGAGGGACACCCCTAGCAAGATCGAGCTATGAAACCCCGTCTTTTTGGCTTCAAAATAGCTCTTTAAGCTATACGCAAAGGGAGACTCAGGAAAAGGGTACAGCATTTAGTCCCACTTTCGGGCGAGGCGAGTCCCTCATCTGCTTTAGACTTTTTTAACTAAGACCAAAAGTGAAAGAAGATCTCAATCTCAGACTGGAAACTAAAAGGTTTGGAACCCTAAGAACTCGCTTGCAATTTACAGGTAACCTCACTGCTTCTATCGCCTCTGCATACCCAAGCCGAAGTCGCTTCCAGACTGTTAAAGCGATGGCACCTCCCTCACTGGCTTGACCGAAACAAGCAATTCTGCGGTTAGAGTTGTCAACGATCTTTTCAAGGTTCCCAAAGGGAAGGGAACCTCTTTCTTCCGGCGAGACGAAGACTCTTTAACTTCAAAAGCTTCATTCGAAAGAAGCACCTAAGCAGAGGCTTAACCAAGAGGGATTTCCCACACTTGGGAGTTCACCTATATGCCAATGCCCCATAGATCCAACTATGGTTTATAATATAACAACAACATGGATTTCAACTAAATCAGACTACGTGTATATAATGAGGTAAAGCCCTATGCCCGAGGTCTATGTAAATTAGAACCTCCTTATGAATTAGCTTTGTCTATGAACTGAAACAATAATGATTCAGCTATAGCAGCCCGGGGGAGCCAAGCCCCTGACCCAGCAGCTCCACTAAGTGTTCATCCAATCACAATCACTGCATGAAGAAGAAGCCATGATTGCATTCCACTTGTCGTTGATAGGACAAGTTAACTGACTATATGCGAGTAGAGACT